CAGGAACTTGTTCGGAAATACCGTAATGAAAGGAACATAGGAGTTTGTCGCTAGGTATTTGACCAAATAGGATCGTCCAGTTCCTATAGAACCTATCACTAAAATACCCCTAGAAGGGGATAGGGCTAAGCGGAGCGAAAAGGGTTTTCCATGAGATGGGAAATGAGAACTATTAGCCCCACACGAGGTTTGTGAATAAGTGATTGTCTGATAATGAGCAAGGAATATCCGTCTTTCTGCTAAACAGGATCTATTGAACTCATAATTCATTAGATACTTTTTATGAATGTCAACTAAGTATCGTAAGTAAATGGATCCCGGTTGTTCAATCATTTGATAACCAGAGTCATTCTTTGATAAACGATCACTATGAGTCAGACTCAATAGAATTTGATCAATCCTTTTTTCCGTCGTTAAGGTGGAGAACTGAACCAAGAATTCTCTTTCTTCATCATCAATCGAATCACTGTTCGCGACCCAGGATTCTATTTTATCATCAATCCAATCACCGTTCACGTTTTTTCTTTTTCTTATCAATGAATAGATCTCTTTACTTGTACGACTTAGATGTCTCGTATTTCTCGAAAAAGTGATTCGATTGATGGGATTTGGTATGATACTGATGAGATCGATGAGATTGATATTCAAATATTTCTTCTTAGAACGTATTGATTTGACCCCATAAGCGGGACCACCACCCAATAGCATGTTGCCGCCAGAAGCAGAATCCCGTATTTCTTCCAGAGAATCTCCTAATTGTTCCAGAGCAACTAGAAAGAGATTCTTTAACCAGAAAGAATTCAGTTCAGATGTAGGATACCTATCCAGAAGTTTTCGCAACTCAATCATGTATGATGGAATCATCAAAGATTTGATCTTTTCTAACTCTGTCTGTAACTCACTAGAGGCTCGGAAAACAAAGAGAAGATGTGTACGAACGAGATATCCAGCAACAAGAAGAAGGAAAAGAATTGAATAGAGGAACTCCCAAGCATTTGGTGATCTCAGATGTGTCCATATCAATGGAATGGGTGACTCATTATTTCGATGAATCATTTCTTCGGACAGAAGAAGATTCTGTAAACACTTACTCGAACTCTCACTTATCAGATTCCGTTGTGGAAGAATCGACCACCACTTTTTCTGAGGAATTGGCCATGATATATCTGATCCATGCATAATATCATGAAAAACGGACACAAAATTTTGACTGCCACTTAGGGAATATTGAAAGGGAATATTCAATATCAAATAAATATTGTTTTTTAAGGTGAAATAAAGATATTTACACCCCGTCCAAGTAAGGAACCATGGCATATAGGTTTGGAACAAATTCCATTTTGAGAGATTTGAAAAAGCACTATCTCGTTGAAGGGTTCTACCTACTTCCCCCTTCTCAACGTTTTTCTTTAGACATAGACTCAGTTCTTTCCTCTTTCCGGACGGCACATATTTCTCAAAACATGGAGTGTGAATCAAACCCATGTTTGAATTGAAACGGAGATAGTGATGCAAGTTTTTCCCTTCTGAATCAGATAGATTCATATCTGAAAGAAGCTGACAATAAGTTCTTTCAAAATTGACTATTTGTTCCTCTATTACAGGTGTTCCCGAAATGTCTGCAATCGAGTAAATAGGAACGGATGGATCAGATCGAATTGAAAAATGGAAAGATTTGTACAAGTTATACGTTTTGTTACCACTTTGTGAAACATTGTTAGGTATGAATATGCCAGATACCTGTGACTCAATTGGTGAAATAGTCTCTCTCTCTCCCAAAACATGTTTTTTTTTACCGAAACACAAAGGAAATTTTTTGTTGCGAATGCACAAGATATTGGGGAATTGTGCATATGTAAAATCATAATTATGGATACGGGTCTTTTCCCCATAAAAATGGAATCCTTTGTTACAATAGAACCAGAAGCAATGGGGATGATTCAAGAATTGAAGTCTGTTTGCTCTATAAAAAGAAGATATCAATGAACTTTTCTGAGGATTCAACCAATTGTTTCGATCGTGGGATATCATTGAGAAATAGGAATCCGTGTTCTCAAAGGATTTCTTGCGATTTTTTCTAGTACGGAATGAGTCAATCATGCACTTTTGTATCTTGTTGAACAAAAAAGGTAATATTGTTCCTGTATTGATTAAAAATTTCGATCTTTGGGAAGTATCATGATCATACAATAAGAAGGGTTTCAATTTATTCAAATAAACGATTTGAACACCTATTGATTCTAACAACTGATTGCCGGGTTGATCATTCAGACCTTTCAATTCATAGATGTGGATTTCGGCCCTATGAATGGAGATATTCCCGAGACTCACAACGAAAAAAGGAAGTGATTTAGATAAAAAGAGAAGCGACTTGGACAAAAGGAGAAGTGACTTGGACAAAAAGAAACGAAGTGACTTGGACAAATCTTGTTTGTCGATAACCTCGGACCAATCAATCGAATATTGATTAATACGTAATCGATCGAACATTACTTGAAAACGGTGTTTCTGCTCAGAAACGAAATGCTCCAAATGTTCCTGGAAATTCTTGCTTCCATTGGAACATTTGTATCTATATACATTAGGATCCAGATTCGTGGATCTCTCGGTTCGAGAAATAAGAGGATCGAACCACTTCTTCTTAATCTTTTTCAAATTGGATAAATGTTGGTTGATCTTATCTATTATTATAGTTAGATGATTCAGAATATCATTTCCTATTGGGTGCTTTTGAATTCCTATGGGATGCTTTTGAATTCCATATGCGAAGTTGCAATCGGGTCGATTCATTAAAAAGAATCGATTCAATACATTTCTTATGTACCCATAGGTACTATATTGGATTTGAATCTGATTTCCGATCAATCTATATTGATGGATCGCCTCCATTATGTTGTTGTGAGCAAATACCGCTATTTTTGGTTTTGGATCTTCCAAATCATTCCCGCCGGAGATCCGGACCGATTTTTTTTTTATCTTTCGATAAAAAGATTCATTCTCTTCATAAAAAATAGAAAGTAGAACCAATAAAAATAAATCATAAAAAATAGAAAGTAGAACCAATAAAAATAAATCATAAAAAATAGAAGATAGAACCAATAAAAATAAATCATAAAAAATGGAAGGTAGAACCAATAAAGATTTCTTTTTCGATTCATCCCCGGAGTTGAATACCTCATTCAATAATTTTCCGTAGGAATCAATAGACAAGCCAAATTCCTTATTATGATAGGCTAAACCCGGCTCGGTTATTGATAGAGTGAATAGATCTGCCATTTCTTGAAATGTCTCTTCTAATTCAAACTCGTGATGCAACCTGTATCCCCCCTTGTTCCGATCATGGAATAGATGAAATAAATCAAAAAATGCATTTTCGTTCAAGAATGAAATCTTATTGGAACTGTCCATATCCGGTTCATCCTTCGGAACCATATCCCATCCCGGATCTGCTGCAATCGAATGAACTGAGGAGGTATTTTGTAAATACGTAATTATCTTGAATATATCAACTATTTCTTTATTTTCCGATCGCCTCGAAGGGACAAAAGAAACACCTTGTTGTTTCTTCAACAATTTCTGATCTATAGTCGACCTCTCGGTAGGATTCAAACCCAGATGAAGTTCTGACCATCTATCAGAGAAAAAAGAACGAATTGATCTTGTAGGATTCCCAAGAAATTCTTCTATTTCTTCTGGAAGCAGATGATTATTCATCTGCTTCTCACGTTCCGGGAATAGCCGAGCCATTGAGGAATATCCGGAAAGGTATTTTGAGAATCGATCTGATTTTATCTCTGTTCGTTCCGTTTGAAGAAAGGAAGTATCTAAAAGAATTGATCTTTTTTTTAGTTGCTGAATCTCCGTTTGATTGATCAATGTGTGATATTCCGAACCCTCATTACTAATGGAATTGAAAGGATCTATGGATTGATCAGAAAATCCTTTCGATTGGCTAGAATCCGTTACTTGAAAGAAAATGGATCTTATGGAATCATATTGAATATTTGACGATACATTCCGTACCTTGCTAAAAACCCGATTCCTGTTTACCAACCACGCATTGTCTAACCAAATCAAATTCTCTCTCGAGACGTTCCTCAAAAAATCCGATTTGTGCCGATTCTTCCCCCCAATAACGAAGAGATCTTGGCGGAATTGCCACATATGAAATTGAGCGCAATTTTTCAAAAAAATACCCCCCTTGTTTCTCGAGAGGAGATGGGAAACATGTTCAATCTCGTTTGATTGAATAGTCGCCTCAGCTCCTTGTTGTTTGAAGAAACCCCCCTCATCAATTGGTCTTTTTTCACGAAAAGCAGACATGAGATAACAAATCAAATGTTTCACTAAAATTTCGAATAGCTGTCCCGAATTCAAGTTGATTATGTTTCGCTTCTTACTCGGAGAAAGGCGGTCAAATAATTTCCAATCATGGTCCTTGCGGATCGGATCATTCGTATAGGATACAAAAAAAAACTCCAGATATTTGATATCTTTCTCTTTGAATGAGATCTCAATTCCAGCTGCAATTTCATTCGATATCTTACAGCTGGAATTCCTCTTTTTTACGATCGCATTCCTCCATCGCTGCGAACCCCAGTTAGATTCAGACATGATACACTTTTTAGTTATTGGAAGAACCCAAGTACTTTCTTTCGGATCCATGAAACAACTCTCATAGATATTTTTCCCTTTTGGAAGATACAGGAGCGAAACAATCAACCTATTGAGATTGGAAGACCAAAAGGATTCTTTCAATGTATAATTGGGGGGTCCAATGGAACGCAGAGGTTTAGGAAGAAGCCCCATCAAATAGATATTTTTTCTTTCGACCCTATTTCGATTGTATATAAGGACCGCTACTACAAGTACAAGCAGTACTACACCTTTGATCATGCAATGTCGACGAATTGAACCCTGTGAATCACGTGAAATTAGGACACTCCAAATTCGGGAATCAAAAAGTTTCATAAAGCGCTCTTGGTGGAAAAAAAAGGAAG